AATAGTAAAAGAAAAGTCTTATATACGTATGAGATACGGAACGGAACCTGTCGTAAAAATAAATGAGTAGTTTTCGGGAATGCTCGGGACGAAAGGGACGTTTTTTTATGTTTTAAGAAAAATTTTATTTACCGGATAGTTGTATATTTCAATTTGAATTAGGGATTCCGTGTACAAGGTTCTTAACTGCATATGCATCTGATCATATATGTATTAACATTTTAGATTACAATAAAAAAAGGAAGGAGATTTTTCAATGCGAGATCTAAAAACATATCTTTCCGTGGCACCGGTATTAAGTACTCTATGGTTCGGGTCTTTAGCAGGTCTATTGATAGAGATTAATCGTTTTTTCCCAGATGCGTTGACATTCCCCTTTTTTTGATTATTGATACGGTACCAAATAACGAAGATTCGAGATAAAATTAAATATTTGTGACTAATCCTTTGCCCCTTTTTCTCTTTTTTACCTTTTTCCTTAAAGGGAGGAAAGAGAAAAAAGAAAGGGTGTATTCAACAGCTTCGAGACTTGGGTTCAAGTTTGAATTAAATAAATTATTAAATTCAAAAATTAACTAGGGATGGAGGTAGAATAAACAGGGTGTGGCCTAGATCTAGGACAAGACTCTTAGACAAGGTACTTAAATGGAAATGAAATACTGTGATTTGAAATAAAGTTTAGAAATTTTTTTAGTATATTGATATTGATTGCAGGGAAGTTTTTATAATTGGATTTCAAGTTAATAACTTCTATTTTTCCTTCCTTTCTTCTTCTTCGTTTCGGATCGAAAATAGAAGAGTTGAGTAAATCAAAAATCCAAAGGGGGTTCATGGCCAAGGGGAAAGATGTCCGAATAACGGTTATTTTGGAATGTACCAGTTGTGTTCGAAACGGTGTTAATAAGGTATCAACGGGTATTTCCAGATATATTACTGAAAAGAATCGTCACAACACGTCTAATCGATTGGAATTGAGAAAGTTCTGTCCATTTTGTTACAAACATACGATTCATGGGGAGATAAAGAAATAGATCGAATCGAGCACATGTATGTAACCCTTCCTTGGAAGGGTAAAAATGACATTCTATATAGAACATAGTTAAATATGATATATATAACATAATTAAATATAAACAAACCAAATCCTATTTATTCTAATTCATTTTAGATCCGACCGAAATAGGATTTTCGGGATAAGGAATAAACTAAACAAACCATGGATAAATCCAAGCGACCTTTTCTTAAATCCAAGCGATCTTTTCGTAGGCGTTTGCCCCCGATTCAATCGGGGGATCGAATTGATTATAGAAACATGAGTTTAATTAGTCGATTTATTAGCGAACAAGGAAAAATATTATCTAGACGGGTGAATAGATTGACCTTGAAACAACAACGATTAATTACTATTGCTATAAAACAAGCTCGTATTTTATCTTTGTTACCTTTTCTTAATAATGAGAAACAGTTTGAAAGAACCGAGTCGACTACCAGAACTGCGGGTCTTCGAGCCAGAAATAAATAGGCTTACTCTTTCGTCACTTGAATAAAAAGTAAAATCAGAACTAAAACGAAGATTGATGTTTTGTTCGAAAAATATGAAAAATACATATTTAATTATCGTGTTGTAAGAAAAAAAAGAATCGGGTAAGAATAAAGATTCTTTTTGAGTGTGTTAATTCATTTTGACTTTACCCTCCCGGAGTTCATTCTCCGGGGAACTCCGTTTAAATTATTCCGGTGGATTCTTTCCAATCTACTTCTTTTATGATCTCATTGGAAATCATATAAAGACAATTTATATTTGATATAGCTATTTGTGCAAGTATTTTACGATTAAGAAGTACCTGTTTCTTATATAGGTCATGTATTAATCTACTATAACTACAGGATACCCCTATTTCACGAATTACTGCGTTTATTCGAGTGATCCACAAACGGCGAAAATTTCTCTTTTGCTTATCCCTATCCCGATGAGACGAAACCAAAGCTCTTATTTTCTGTTGAGTAATTGTTCGAGTAAGTCTTGAATGAGCCCCTCGAAAGCTTGATGCAAATAAACGAATTTTTGTTCTACGTCTCCGAGCTATATTTCCCCGTCTAATTCTGGTCATTTAATAAATGAAACTTTGACGAATAACTAATAGATTTCCTTTCTTTCAGTTATTCTTTTTCCCTTTCCTAGTCTATTAATAACAAAGCTTTTTTCCAATGTATAAACTAAAAATTCCAATGACTTTGGCTACTATAACCTTCCCGACCACTATTTTTATTTTTTCTAGACATTTCACTTCGAAATAAGAAATTATATTTTACTAGGTATCAAAATATAATAAATAAAAAATATAAATGGATAAAGAAATAGTGGCTTCCTTCGTTTATATGGTTACTTCTTAAACGGTGAGGTTTTCTCTATACACCGGAGCCTTTACTTCATTTAATCAATGTTATTGGTAACTTGTATAGTTCACATTCTTTGGCTCTACCCATGAATTATCCAGTAATAGGTCTTTCACGATTAGATCTACTTACACAGTAACGGTATTTAATTATGAAAGTTGGCTGGGTAGCTAACCCTGTTAGTCCGTTCTTGCAAAAGGGGCCTAAGTTTTCTGTTTTTATTTTTAAGTAGGATTTTCTCCGCTTAATGGATAACCATTTGTTACCAATGGAGAATTGCTTCTCATCTTAAATTGAGGTGATTGGATTTGCACCAACGGAAACCATAAATTTCATACACAATAGAATGGATATATTTTTTTTATACTGAATTGAACGGACTTCTTTTTCTATTCTATCCTATTCCCCGGTACTGATCATTGATACTAGAAAAGGTTTTATTTATTTTATCTTTATCCCAGCTCATGATCTGAACGAGTCGCACATACACCCTAGTACATGTTCCTCGACGCTGAGGGCATCCCCGAAGTGCGGGGGATTTTGTGACATTTCTGATTGGCTGTCTTGTATTTCTAATAAGTTGTTTAATAGTTGGCATGTTGAATCATATCATATAAATAATGGGCTGGTTTAGATCGATCCTAACCTGATGATACTTCTATTTAATTATTTAATTTTCCTGATGAAACTTTCTATTTAATTTTGTAGTAAATTCAGCAAAAATCTAAAATAGGAAATCGAGAATTTGCGCGAAAAAAAATCCGGGCTTTTTCACTCAACCACCGCTACAAGATCAACAATTCCATAAGCTTGGGCTTCTGTTGCTGACATAAAAACATCTCTTTCCATGTCTTCCGAGACAACCCATAAAGGTTTGTCCGTTCTTTGTACATAAACCCTTGTTAGGGTTTCACGCAGTTTTAGCAGCTCTTCCGCTTCCAGGATAAATTCTCCCGTTTGTGCCTCATAAAAAGAACTAGCAGGTTGATGAATCATTACCCTGATGGTATAACAAAAAAGGGGTTCCTCTATTTTGCATGATGAATAGAAAAGAAAGATAAAGAATAAAAAGAAAAAAAAAATAAAGATAGAATTGAACAACCACAACCGTACGGGCATCTTTTATGCATTGCATACGGCTCTATAATAAAATTGACCTTTACCTTCAAAAAATAGGATCTATCAGACCCAGATCGGTAAATGATCAAATTACCACCCTTCCTTTCGTAGGCGTTCAAAAATACTATGATGGTTCCGTTGCTTTATATATATATTTAATATTATTTGGTTTGTCTGTGTTTCAGCAATCCCAAAGTTGCTTTTTATAAAATTAAGGAAAAAATCTTGTTTTTTATTTTCGAACTCTTTCAGAACACAACTAAGCCCCCGGTGTGAAAATAAAAAAGTTTGTGACGCTGAACTGGAATCTCCAACATAAAAAAATAGGAAATCCCTTTTATCTCATACTACTCTCTCGATACATAATCAAATGTTTTGAAAAAACAATAAAAATTGTTTTATTTTGATATCGAATTCAAAGTGCCATGCTATTATTACTTAATATTAATATGGCGAAGGCATAGTCTTATTTTTTTCTCTCAAATAAAAACCTCATTGGCGCCAAGCGTGAGGGAATGCTAGACGTTTGGTAATTTCCCCTCCGGCCAAGATAAAAGATCCCATTGAAGCGGCTAATCCCATGCATATTGTCTGTACATCTGGTCGCACAAATTGCATTGTATCATAAATAGCCACTCCAGGGATAACCCATCCGCCGGGAGAGTTTATAAACAAATAGAGATCTTTGGTATCATTCTCGATACTGAGATATACCATAAGACCAATAAGTTGGTTCGAGATCTCGCTATCAACCTCTTGTCCTAAAAAAAGTAATCTTTCTCGATAAAGTCGGTTGATTAGGGTAAAATTAGATCCCTTACGAACCGTACAGGCGCCTTTTGGTGCATACGGTTCAACAAAAAATTGCAAAAAAAAAATCAATGTGCAGATTCCAATCCTCTTTCTTTTTTCATATTCGTAGAAGGTTCTTTCTTACTTCTAACGAAAGGACTTTTCTTCGATTTTTAAAAAAAGACAGGTTTTTACTCCTTTTCGTATAATATTCTTGTAATATAAAAATAATAGAAAAGAAAAAAAGCAGTCACTAAACTTATTGAATTAACTTCTTATTGATATATTGTTTCATCGAGATCTAATCCAAATCACAATGTCGTTTTCTTGTTCCTGAACGGGCCCTGTTAATTTTTTTAGGTTTATGCTCTACTCCGGGTAAAGATCCGCCCGATTTTCATTTGTACATATAGGACAAATGCTTCCATTACCACTTCTTTTTGTTATGACCCCTCCTTTTTTCAATTTTTATGCCTTCCGCCAAAAATTTGATGTATTCATGCATATTAATTAATTAATATTACTCGATTGATTAAGAGTTTGAGATGGCTTCTCTTTACAAAAAGAAACCGTTTATGATACAAATAGTAATCATAGATCTATTTCCAATTGGGCTTTTTCTAAACGGAGCCTGGATACTTAAGTTTTTTAGTTCCACTAAGCTAACCATAAATTATTCTAATTAATAATAG